AGAGACTTAGTCCTAACCTTAATGTTGGTTGTTGCTAGATATATACATGCAAGTATCCGCAGTCCAGTGTAGATGCCCCAGGTACCCTAAAATAGGTCGATGGGAGCGGGTATCAGGCACACCATAGCTGTAGCCCAAGACGCCTTGCAATTGCCACACCCCCACGGGTATTCAGCAGTAGTTAATATTAAGCAATGAGTGCAAACTTGACTTAGTCATAGCAACTTCAGGGTCGGTAAATCCTGTGCCAGCCACCGCGGTCATACAGGAGACCCAAATTAACATTCCAACGGCGTAAAGAGTGGTCACATGCTATCCAAGTAGCTAAGATTAAAAGGCAACTGAGCCGTCACAAGCCCAAGATGCCGATAAGGCCTCTACTTAAAGAAGATCTTAGACAAACGATTAATTGAACTCCACGAAAGCCAGGGCCCAAACTGGGATTAGATACCCCACTATGCCTGGCCCTAAATCTTGATGCTCGATCTTACCGGAGCATCCGCCTGAGAACTACGAGCACAAACGCTTAAAACTCTAAGGACTTGGCGGTGTCCCAAACCCACCTAGAGGAGCCTGTTCTGTAATCGATGATCCACGATATACCTAACCATTCCTTGCCAAGACAGCCTATATACCGCCGTCGCCAGCCCACCCGGCATGAAGGCTCAACAGTGGACGCAATAGCCCAATTACGCTAACAAGACAGGTCAAGGTATAGCCTATGGAATGGAAGCAATGGGCTACATTTTCTAAAATAGAACATACGGCAAAGGGGCTTGAAATAGCCCCTAGAAGGCGGATTTAGCAGTAAAGAGGGAAAATCGGGCCCTCTTTAAGACGGCTCTGGGGCACGTACATACCGCCCGTCACCCTCCTCAAAAGCGACCAACCACCCCATACCTAATACGTTAATCAGCCAAAGAGGAGGTAAGTCGTAACAAGGTAAGTGTACCGGAAGGTGCACTTAGACTACCAAGACGTAGCCTTAACCAAAGCACTCAGCTTACACCTGAGAGATATCTGCTCACACCAGATCGTCTTGATGCCAAATTCTAGCCCAATACACCCGACCTGGAATAACAAAGCTACTACCCACAACACAACTAAAGCATTTACTAGTCCTAGTATAGGCGATAGAAAAGACACCATTGGAGCGATAGAGATAACGTACCGTAAGGGAAAGATGAAATAATAATGAACAAAACAAGCTAAAAACAGCAAAGATCAACCCTTGTACCTTTTGCATCATGGTCTAGCAAGAAAAACCAAGCAAAATGAATTTAAGTTTGCCACCCCGAAACCCAAGCGAGCTACTTGCGAGCAGCTAACTTGAGCGAACCCGTCTCTGTTGCAAAAGAGTGGGATGACTTGCCAGTAGAGGTGAAAAGCCAACCGAGCTGGGTGATAGCTGGTTGCCTGTGAAACGAATCTAAGTTCACTCTTAATTCTTCTCCAAGGAAACAGACAAAACCCTAATGAAGCGAATTAAGGGCAATTTAAAGGAGGTACAGCTCCTTTAAAAAAGAATACAATCTCCACGAGCGGATAAACAACTACAACTGAATTCACTGTGGGCCCTCAAGCAGCCATCAACTAAGAGTGCGTTAAAGCTCCAAACCCAAAAATTCAAAAACATAGTGACTCCCTCACCACTAACAGGCCAACCTATATACCAATAGGAGAATTAATGCTAGAACGAGTAACCAAGGGGACCCCCCTCTCAGACGCAAGCTTACATCAGTACATTATTAACAACACCACCAGATACGACAAATCAAACAAGCACAGTATCAACCACCTTGTTAACCCGACAAAGGAGCGTCCACTAAGAAAGATTAAAACCTGTAAAAGGAACTAGGCAAACCGTCAAGGCCCGACTGTTTACCAAAAACATAGCCTTCAGCAAACCAACAGACAAGTATTGAAGGTGATGCCTGCCCAGTGACCCGACGTTTAACGGCCGCGGTATCCTAACCGTGCAAAGGTAGCGCAATCAATTGTCCCATAAATCGGGACCTGTATGAATGGCTAAACGAGGTCTTAACTGTCTCTTACAGGCAATCGGTGAAACTGATCTCCCTGTGCAAAAGCAGGGATAAACCCATAAGACGAGAAGACCCTGTGGAACTTCAAAAACAGCAGCCACCCCAAAACACTTCCTCCCCCACCCCGGGCTCACTGACCCACGGGCTACTGGCTTGCATTTTTTCGGTTGGGGCGACCTTGGAGCAAAACAAAACCTCCAAACACTAGACCACACCTCTAGACCAAGAGCGACTACTCGACGTGCAAATAGCACCCAGACCCAATACAATTGATCAATGGACCAAGCTACCCCAGGGATAACAGCGCAATCTCCTCCAAGAGCCCATATCGACGAGGAGGTTTACGACCTCGATGTTGGATCAGGACATCCTAGTGGTGCAGCCGCTACTAAGGGTTCGTTTGTTCAACGATTAACAGTCCTACGTGATCTGAGTTCAGACCGGAGCAATCCAGGTCGGTTTCTATCTATGATGAACTCTTCCCAGTACGAAAGGATAGGAAAAGTGAGGCCAATACTACCGGCAAGCCTTCGCCTTAAGTAGTGAAAACAACTAAACCACAAAAGGCTATCAGACCCACCCCACGTCCTAGAAAAGGACCAGCTAGCGTGGCAGAGCTCGGCAAATGCAAAAGGCTTAAGTCCTTTAAATCAGAGGTTCAAATCCTCTCCCTAGCTTTCACTCATACTCACACATGACTAACTACCCAATACTAATCAACCTAATCATAGCCCTATCCTATGCCGTCCCAATCCTAATTGCAGTAGCCTTCCTGACACTAGTAGAACGAAAAATTCTGAGCTACATACAGGCTCGAAAAGGACCGAACATCGTTGGCCCATTTGGCCTACTACAACCCCTAGCAGACGGAGTAAAACTGTTCATTAAAGAGCCAATTCGCCCATCCACATCCTCCCCCATTCTATTCATCACAACCCCTATACTCGCCCTTCTTCTTGCAATCTCAATTTGAACTCCACTTCCCATCCCCTTCCCCCTAGCAGACCTTAACCTGGGCGTACTATTCCTACTAGCCATATCAAGCCTTGCAGTGTACTCAATTCTCTGATCAGGATGGGCCTCCAACTCAAAATATGCCCTAATCGGAGCATTACGGGCAGTAGCCCAAACCATCTCCTATGAAGTAACACTAGCAATCATCCTCCTATCAATCATTCTCCTAAGCGGAAACTACACTTTAGGCACCCTTGCAGTTACCCAAGAGCCCCTCTACCTCATCTTCTCTTGCTGACCCCTGGCCATAATATGGTATGTCTCCACACTCGCCGAAACTAACCGAGCACCCTTCGACCTAACAGAAGGAGAATCAGAACTAGTCTCTGGCTTCAATGTCGAATATGCAGCAGGTCCTTTTGCCCTATTCTTCTTAGCCGAATACGCCAACATCATACTAATAAACACACTAACCGCCATCCTGTTCTTCAACCCCAGCCTACTCAACCTACCCCAAGAGCTATTCCCTGCCGTACTAGCCGCAAAAGTGCTTCTACTATCAGCCGGCTTCCTATGAATCCGAGCCTCCTACCCACGGTTCCGATACGACCAGCTCATACACCTTCTATGAAAAAACTTTCTACCTCTAACACTAGCCCTATGCCTGTGGCACACCAGCATACCAATCTGCTACGCAGGACTTCCACCCTGCCTAAGGAAAACCGGAAATGTGCCTGAACTCAAAGGGTCACTGTGATAAAGTGAACATAGAGGTACACCAGCCCTCTCATTTCCTAAAACTATTAGAAAAGCAGGAATCGAACCCGCACTAGAGAAATCAAAACTCTCCATACTTCCCTTATATTACTTTCTAGTAGGGTCAGCTAAGCAAGCTATCGGGCCCATACCCCGAAAATGATGGTTCACCCCTTCCCCTGCTAATGAACCCCCAAGCAAAACTAGTATTCATCTTCAGTTTACTACTAGGAACTACCACCACCATCACGAGCAATCACTGAATCATAGCCTGAGCTGGCTTAGAAATCAACACCCTATCCATCCTACCACTAATCTCGCAATCCCATCATCCCCGAGCCATTGAAGCCGCAACTAAATACTTTCTAACCCAAGCGACTGCTTCAACCCTAATCCTATTCTCCAGCATAACCAACGCATGATACACTGGACAATGGGACATTACCCAAATAACACACCCTACCTCGTGCCTTATCCTAACATCAGCCATTGCCATAAAACTAGGAATAGTCCCATTCCATTTCTGATTTCCCGAAGTCCTTCAAGGATCCCCACTCACTACCGGCCTGCTCCTCTCTACCCTCATAAAATTCCCTCCCATTACCCTGCTATTCATAACATACCACTCACTAAATCCAACTCTATTAACCTGCATAGCCATCATATCCACAGCCCTAGGAGGATGAATAGGACTAAACCAAACACAAGTCCGAAAAATCCTAGCATTCTCCTCCATCTCTCACCTGGGTTGAATAACTATCATCCTCTGCTTCAACCCAAAACTCACCTTACTAAACTTCTACCTATACGCCCTAATAACCTCAGCCGTATTCCTCACCCTAAACACAACTAAAGTACTAAAACTATCTACCTTGATCACTACGTGGACAAAAACCCCCTCACTAAACGCAATACTTCTATTAGCCTTACTATCCCTAGCAGGCCTCCCCCCTCTCACAGGTTTCCTCCCCAAATGACTTATCATCCAAGAACTTACTAAACAAGACATGGCCCCAGCAGCAACTATAATTTCCCTACTATCACTACTAGGCCTATTCTTCTACCTACGACTTGCGTACTGCGCTACAATCACACTCCCTCCACACACCACAAACCACATAAAACAATGGCACCACCGCAAACCCTCTAATACTATAATCGCCATTTCAGCTGTTGCATCCACCATACTTCTACCCATCTCCCCCCTAATCTCTGCCACTTTCTAAGAAACTTAGGATTACTTTAAACCGAAGGCCTTCAAAGCCTTAAACAAGAGTTAGACCCTCTTAGTTTCTGATAAGACCCGCAGGACATTACCCTGCATCTCCTGAATGCAACCCAGACGCTTTAACTAAGCTAGGGCCTTACCCTCCTCTAGACAGATGGGCCTCGATCCCACAACTCTATAGTTAACAGCTATACGCCTAAACCAACAGGCTTCTGCCTAAGGCCCTGGCACGCACTAACGCACATCGATGAGCTTGCAACCCACCATGAATTTCACTACAAGGCCGATAAGAAGAGGAATTAAACCTCTGTAAAAAGGACTACAGCCTAACGCTTAAACACTCAGCCATCTTACCTGTGACATTCATCAATCGATGATTATTCTCAACAAACCATAAAGATATCGGCACCCTATACCTAATCTTCGGCGCATGAGCAGGCATAGTAGGAACCGCCCTCAGCCTCCTCATTCGAGCAGAACTAGGTCAGCCAGGAGCTCTACTTGGAGACGACCAAATCTACAACGTAATTGTCACCGCCCATGCTTTCGTAATAATCTTCTTCATAGTCATGCCAATCATGATTGGAGGGTTCGGAAACTGACTAGTCCCACTAATAATTGGCGCCCCAGATATAGCATTTCCACGAATAAACAACATAAGCTTCTGACTCCTCCCCCCATCCTTCCTACTCCTCCTAGCCTCATCCACAGTAGAAGCTGGAGCAGGAACCGGCTGAACCGTATACCCACCCCTGGCCGGAAACCTGGCCCACGCCGGCGCCTCCGTAGACCTAGCCATCTTCTCCCTCCACCTAGCAGGGATCTCCTCTATCCTAGGAGCAATCAATTTTATTACTACAGCAATCAATATAAAACCCCCTGCCCTATCACAATACCAAACCCCCCTATTCGTCTGATCCGTACTAATCACCGCAGTACTCCTCCTTCTATCACTACCAGTACTGGCCGCCGGCATCACTATACTACTAACAGACCGCAACCTCAATACCACCTTCTTTGACCCGGCAGGAGGAGGAGACCCAGTACTGTACCAACACCTATTCTGGTTCTTCGGACACCCAGAAGTTTACATTCTAATCCTCCCAGGATTCGGAATTATCTCACACGTCGTAGCCTACTACGCCGGAAAAAAGGAACCCTTCGGCTACATGGGCATAGTCTGAGCTATACTCTCCATCGGATTCTTAGGATTCATTGTATGAGCCCACCACATATTCACGGTGGGAATAGACGTAGACACCCGAGCCTACTTCACATCAGCTACAATAATCATTGCCATCCCAACCGGTATCAAGGTATTCAGCTGGTTAGCAACCCTGCACGGCGGAACTATAAAATGAGAACCACCCATACTATGAGCACTGGGCTTCATCTTCCTGTTTACCATCGGAGGGCTAACCGGAATCGTCCTAGCAAACTCCTCCCTAGACATCGCCCTACACGACACCTACTACGTAGTAGCCCACTTCCACTATGTTCTGTCCATAGGGGCAGTCTTTGCTATCCTAGCAGGATTTACCCACTGATTCCCTCTATTCACAGGATACACGCTCCACTCCACATGAGCCAAAACCCACTTCGGAGTAATATTCATTGGCGTCAACCTTACCTTCTTCCCTCAACACTTCCTGGGACTGGCAGGAATGCCTCGCCGATACTCAGACTACCCAGATGCCTACACTCTATGAAATACCATCTCCTCGGTAGGATCACTAATCTCAATAACAGCCGTAATCATGCTAATCTTCATCATCTGAGAAGCCTTCGCATCCAAACGCAAAGCTTTCCAACCAGAACTAACAAGCACTAACATCGAATGAATCCACGGTTGCCCTCCCCCATTCCACACCTTCGAAGAACCAGCATTTGTACAAGTACAAGAAAGGAAGGAGTCGAACCCCCATATGTTGGTTTCAAGCCAACCGCATATAAACCACTTATGCTTCTTTCTCATAAAGGATGTTAGTAAAATAAATACATAGCCTTGTCAAGACTAAATTGCGGGTGAAAACCCCGCACATCCTAAGACCCAAACATGGCCAACCACATACAATTAAACTTTCAAGACGCCTCATCCCCCATCATAGAAGAACTTATACAGTTCCACGACCATGCCCTAATGGTCGCCCTTGCCATTTGCAGCCTAGTCCTCTACCTCTTAACTGCCACACTCACAAGCAAACTAACAGCCAACACAGTTAATGCACAAGCAATCGAACTAGTCTGAACAATCCTTCCGGCCATAGTCCTAATTGCTCTCGCCCTACCATCCCTACGAATCCTATACCTAATAGATGAAGTCAACGAACCAGATATGACCTTAAAAGCTATCGGTCACCAATGATACTGAACCTACGAATACACTGACTTTAAAGACCTAACATTTGACTCTTACATAACTCCTACATCAGACCTACCCATAGGCCACTTCCGACTACTAGAAGTAGACCACCGGGTTGTTGTACCTACAAACTCCCCTATCCGAGTTATCGTCACTGCCAACGATGTACTTCACTCGTGAGCCGTACCAAGCCTAGGCGTAAAAACCGATGCAATTCCAGGGCGCCTAAATCAAACCTCATTCCTAGCCTCACGTCCAGGGGTATACTACGGCCAATGCTCAGAAATCTGCGGAGCAAACCACAGCTTCATGCCCATCGTAGTAGAATCCACCCCTCTCGCCAACTTCGAAAGCTGATCTTCCCTGATATCATCCTAACCATTAAGAAGCTATGAAACAGCACTAGCCTTTTAAGCTAGAGAAAGAGGACAAACCTCCTCCTTAATGACATGCCACAACTAAACCCCACCCCCTGATTTTTTATCATGCTCATCTCTTGAATGACATTCTCCATGCTAATCCAACCCAAAATCCTGACATTCCTATCAACTAACCCCCCATCTAACAAAACACCCACTACTCCAACTACCCCATCTTGAACCTGACCATGAACCTAAGCTTCTTCGACCAATTCTCAAGCCCCTCCCTACTAGGAATCCCCCTAATCCTAATCTCAATGACCTTCCCAGCCCTCCTACTTCCTTCCCAAGACAACCGGTGAATCACCAACCGACTCTCAACCCTCCAACTATGATTAACCAACTTAATCACAAAACAAATCATAACCCCACTAGACAAAAAAGGGCATAAATGAGCCCTAATCTTAACCTCCCTAATAATCTTCCTACTATTAATTAACCTCTTAGGGCTACTACCCTATACCTTCACTCCAACCACACAACTGTCAATAAACCTAGCTCTAGCCTTCCCTCTATGACTAGCCACCCTACTTACAGGACTACGAAACCAACCTTCAATCTCCCTAGGACACCTCCTACCAGAAGGCACCCCAACCCCATTAATTCCAGCCCTAGTCCTCATTGAAACAACAAGTCTTCTTATCCGTCCTCTAGCACTAGGCGTACGACTAACAGCAAACCTCACAGCAGGCCACCTCCTAATTCAACTTATCTCTACCGCTACAGTAGCCCTATTCTCAACAATACCAATAATCTCACTACTAACCTTCCTAATCCTCTTCCTACTAACAATCCTAGAAGTAGCAGTAGCTATAATCCAAGCCTACGTCTTCGTGCTCCTACTAAGCCTATACCTACAAGAAAACATCTAATCCTCAATGGCACACCAAGCACATTCATACCACATAGTAGACCCAAGCCCATGACCAATCCTAGGAGCAGCCGCCGCCCTCCTCATTACTTCCGGCCTGACCATATGATTCCACTACAACTCCCCCTACCTACTTATAGCAGGCTTACTTTCCACAATTCTAGTTATATTTCAATGATGACGAGACATTGTACGAGAAAGCACCTTCCAAGGACACCACACCCCCACTGTACAAAAAGGCCTACGCTACGGCATAGTCCTATTCATCACATCCGAAGCCTTCTTCTTCCTAGGATTTTTCTGAGCCTTCTTCCACTCAAGCCTAGCCCCAACCCCAGAACTTGGAGGACAATGACCCCCTGTAGGCATCAAACCCCTCGACCCAATAGACGTACCACTACTAAATACCGCCATCCTACTGGCCTCAGGAGTCACCGTCACATGAGCCCACCACAGCATCACAGAAGCCCGACGAAAACAAGCTATCCACGCCCTAACCCTTACAGTGCTCCTAGGATTCTACTTCACCGCCCTACAAGCTATAGAGTACTACGAAGCCCCATTCTCTATCACAGACGGTGTATACGGCTCTACCTTCTTCGTTGCCACAGGATTCCACGGCCTACACGTAATCATCGGCTCAACATTCCTACTAGTCTGCCTCCTACGCCTAATCAAATACCACTTTACACCAAACCACCACTTTGGCTTCGAGGCAGCAGCCTGATACTGACACTTCGTAGACGTCGTATGACTATTCCTATACGTCTCTATCTACTGATGAGGTTCCTGCTCTTCTAGTATACTAAATACGATCGACTTCCAATCCTTAAAATCTGGTTCAAACCCAGAGAAGAGCAATAAACATAATCACCTTTATAATCACCCTATCCCTAACCCTAAGCATCATCCTAACAACATTAAACTTCTGACTCGCCCAAATAACTCCTGACTCAGAAAAACTCTCCCCATACGAATGCGGTTTTGACCCCCTAGGCTCAGCCCGACTGCCCTTCTCAATCCGATTCTTCCTAGTAGCTATCCTATTCCTCCTATTCGACCTGGAAATCGCACTTCTCCTCCCCCTCCCCTGAGCAACCCAACTCCAAACCCCCACAAACACACTAATCTGGACCTCCGCCCTAATCCTACTTCTTACACTCGGACTAGTATACGAATGAACTCAAGGAGGCCTAGAATGAGCAGAATAGACAGAAAGTTAGTCTAACCAAGACAGTTGATTTCGACTCAACAGATTATAGCTCAAACCCTATAACTTTCTTAATGACTGCACTCCACCTAAGCTTCTACTCAGCTTTTACCCTCAGCAGCCTAGGCCTAGCCTTCCATCGCACACACCTAATCTCCGCACTACTATGCCTAGAAAGTATAATACTGTCAATATACATCGCACTATCAATATGGCCAATCCAAACACAAACAACATCCCCCATCCTACTCCCCATCCTAATACTAACCTTTTCCGCCTGTGAAGCAGGAACTGGACTAGCCCTACTTGTAGCCTCCACACGCACTCATGGCTCCGACCACTTACACAACTTCAACCTACTACGATGCTAAAAATCCTAATACCAACCATCGCACTACTGCCCCTAACACTACTCTCCCCATATAAACACTTATGAACCAATACTACAGCATACAGCCTACTAATCGCCACTCTTAGCCTACAATGACTCACACCCACATACTACCCAGGCAAGAGCCTAACTCCCTGAACCTCAATCGACCAAATTTCAGCCCCCCTGCTCGTCCTCTCATGCTGACTACTCCCCCTAATACTCATAGCAAGCCAAAACCACCTAGAACAAGAACCCCCCATCCGCAAACGAGTCTTCATCGCAACAGTAGTCACTGTACAACCCTTCATCCTCCTAGCCTTCTCAGCTTCAGAACTAATACTATTTTACATCGCATTCGAAGCTACCCTAATCCCAACCTTAATTCTCATTACCCGATGGGGCAACCAACCCGAACGATTAAACGCAGGCATCTATCTACTATTCTACACACTTGCTAGTTCACTCCCCCTACTTATCGCAATCCTAACTCTACACAACCAAATAGGCACCCTATACCTACCAATACTAAAACTTTCGCACCCAACAATCTCTTCATCCTGAACAGGAATAATATCAAGTCTCGCCCTCCTAATAGCCTTCATAGTCAAAGCCCCACTATACGGCCTACATCTATGACTACCCAAAGCCCACGTAGAAGCCCCCATTGCAGGATCCATGCTCCTTGCCGCCCTACTACTCAAACTAGGGGGATACGGCATCATACGAATAACCATCTTCATAGAACTATCATCAAACAACCTACACTACCCCTTCATCACCCTCGCACTATGAGGAGCACTCATAACCAGCGCCATCTGCCTGCGCCAAATCGACCTAAAATCCCTCATCGCCTATTCATCAGTGAGCCATATAGGCTTAGTCATCGCCGCAACTATAATTCAAACCCAATGAGCATTCTCTGGAGCAATAATCCTAATGATCTCACACGGACTTACTTCCTCAATACTATTTTGCCTAGCTAACACCAACTACGAACGCACTCATAGTCGAATCCTACTGCTAACACGAGGCGTACAACCCCTTCTCCCCCTCATAGCAATCTGATGATTAATCGCAAACCTAACAAACATGGCACTCCCACCAACAACCAACCTAATAGCAGAACTAACAATCATAATTGCTCTATTCAATTGATCCTCACTAACCATTGTCCTCACAGGATCGGCAATCCTACTAACAGCCTCATATACCCTATATATACTAACAATAACACAACGAGGACCTCTCCCATCCCACATCACATCCATTCAAAACTCCTCTACACGAGAGCACCTCCTCATAGCTCTACACACCATCCCTATAATGCTCCTCATTCTAAAACCTGAGCTCATCTCCGGTGCCCCTATATGCAAGTATAGTTTAAACCAAAACATTAGACTGTGATTCTAATAATAGAAGTTAAACCCTTCTTACCTGCCGAGGGGAGGTTCAACCAGCAAGAACTGCTAACTCTTGCATCTGAGTATAAAACCTCAGCCCCCTTACTTTCAAAGGATAACAGCAATCCAATGGCCTTAGGAGCCACCCATCCTGGTGCAAATCCAGGTGAAAGTAATGGACCTATCACTAGTCCTAAGCACCCTCATACTTCTCACCCTAACAACATTATCCACTCCCATCCTCCTCCCACTCCTACTACCCAACATTAACAACAATCCAACTACCATCACCAACACAGTAAAAACCTCCTTCCTAATTAGCCTAATCCCCATATCCATCCACATCTACACAGGAACAGAAAGCCTGATCTACCTATGAGAATGAAAATTCATCATAACCTTCAAAATCCCAATCAGCCTAAAGATAGACTTCTACTCACTAACGTTCTTCCCCATCGCCCTATTCGTATCCTGATCCATCCTACAATTCGCAACATGATATATAGCCTCAGACCCACACATCACAAAATTTTTTTACTACCTCCTCCTATTCCTTATCGCCATACTAATCTTAATCCTCGCCAACAACTTCTTCGTACTATTCATCGGATGAGAAGGAGTAGGCATTATATCCTTTCTACTAATCAGCTGATGACATGGACGAACAGAAGCCAACACCGCAGCACTCCAAGCCGTACTATACAACCGAATTGGCGATATAGGACTTATCCTATGCATAGCATGAATAGCCTTCACCTCAAACTCCTGAGAACTACAACACCTCTCTCATCCATCCCAAGCCCCCACTCTACCGCTATTAGGACTAATTCTAGCAGCCACAGGCAAATCCGCCCAATTCGGACTCCATCCCTGACTACCAGCTGCCATAGAAGGACCAACTCCCGTATCTGCGCTACTCCACTCTAGCACAATAGTAGTCGCAGGAATCTTCCTCCTCATCCGAACACATCCCATTCTTAGCACCAACCAAACCGCTCTCACCCTATGCTTATGCCTAGGAGCCCTATCCACACTATTTGCTGCCACCTGCGCCCTAACCCAAAACGACATCAAAAAAATCATTGCCTTCTCCACCTCTAGCCAACTAGGCCTAATAATAGTCACCATCGGACTCAACCTACCACAACTAGCCTTCCTCCACATTTCAACCCACGCATTCTTCAAAGCTATACTATTCCTATGCTCAGGCTCTATCATTCACAGCCTCAATGGGGAACAAGACATCCGAAAAATAGGAGGACTACAAAAAATACTACCAACAACTACCTCTTGCCTCACCATCGGCAACCTAGCCCTAATAGGAACCCCATTCCTCGCAGGATTCTATTCAAAAGACCAAATTATCGAAAGCCTAACCACCTCCTACCTAAACGCTTGAGCCCTACTACTCACACTACTAGCCACAGCATTCACCGCCGTATACACAATCCGAATAACCATACTAGTACAAACAGGATTTACCCGAATTCCACCACTAACCCCAATAAATGAAAACAACCCCGCAGTTACCTCTCCACTTACCCGACTAGCCCTAGGAAGCATTATCGCAGGACTCCTCATCACCTCCTACACACTACCCACAAAAACCCCACCAATAACCATACCACTTTCAATCAAAGTCACCGCCCTAGTAATCACAGCCTTAGGGATTGCCATCGCACTAGAAGTCTCAAAAATAACCCAAACCCTCATCCTAACCAAACAAACCCGAACATACAACTTTTCCATCTCCCTAGGGTACTTCAATCCACTAGTACACCGCTTTAACACAAAAACTCTACTAACAGGTGGCCAAAATATCGCCTCCCACCTCGTAGATCTCTCATGATACAAACTGCTAGGACCAGAAGGACTGGCCAACTTACAAGCAACAGCATCCAAAACTGCCACCTCCCTCCACTCCGGACTAATCAAGTCCTACCTAGGATCCTTCGCCCTATCAATCCTCATCATCCTCATATCCACACAAAGAACCCAACAATGGCCCCAAACCTTCGTAAAAACCACCCTCTACTAAAAATCATCAACAATTCCCTCGTCGACCTCCCCACCCCATCAAACATCTCAATCTGATGAAACTTTGGATCCCTACTAGGCCTATGCCTAATCACACAAATCATCACAGGCCTATTCCTAGCTATACACTACACAGCAGACACCTCACTAGCCTTCGCCTCCGTCTCCCACATCTGCCGAGACGTCCAATTCGGCTGACTTATCCGAAACCTACACGCAAACGGAGCCTCCTTTTTCTTTATCTGCATCTACTTCCACATCGGACGAGGAATCTACTACGGATCCTACCTAAACAAAGAAACCTGAAACATCGGAGTAATCCTACTACTAGCCCTCATAGCAACAGCCTTCGTAGGGTACGTACTGCCCTGAGGACAAATATCATTCTGAGGCGCCACAGTAATTACAAACCTATTCTCAGCAATCCCATACATCGGCCAAACACTTGTAGAATGAGCGTGAGGGGGGTTCTCAGTAGACAACCCAACCCTCACCCGATTCTTCGCCCTACACTTCCTCCTCCCCTTCATTATCGCAGGCCTTACCATCGTTCACCTAACCCTATTACACGAAACAGGATCAAATAACCCTCTAGGCATCCCCTCAGACTGTGATAAAATCCCATTCCACCCATACTACTCCACAAAAGACATCCTAGGATTTGCGCTACTACTAATTCTACTAGCCGCCCTAGCCCTATTCTCCCCCAACTCACTAGGAGACCCAGAAAACTTCACCCCAGCCAACCCCCTAGCCACCCCACCACATATCAAACCTGAGTGATACTTCCTATTCGCCTACGCAATCCTACGATCCATTCCAAATAAACTAGGAGGAGTCCTAGCCCTCGCCGCCTCCGTCCTAGTCCTATTCCTAATACCACTACTACACACCTCCAAACTACGATCAATAACATTCCGTCCCCTATCACAAATCCTATTCTGAACCCTAGTCGCCAACCTCCTAGTACTAACCTGAGTAGGAAGCCAACCAGTCGAACAGCCCTTTATCATCATCGGTCAACTGGCCTCTATTTCCTACTTCACTATCATCCTCATCCTCTTCCCTCTTGCATCCCTCCTAGAAAACAAAATACTCAAACTTTAACCGACTCTAATAGTTTATAAAAACATTGGCCTTGTAAGCCAAAGATTGAAGACTACACCCCTTCTTAGAGTTAAACCACCCCCCCCCTTCCCCCCCCACGTACTTTTCCAGTACTTTTAGGGTATGTATTTCTTTGCATTACCTTATTTACCCCATCATACATTACACTAATGTAGGATATTCCACATAACACCCAACTTCACAACCCCCCTAACTCAAACATTTATTCCCATGAGATAATGTTCGGACCGATACACCTCCAGCGACATTCCTATTCCAAGTACCCTTGAGCCCAAATGATCCTACCTACAGCACAACCGCAAGCGTTCCATGAGTTCGACCAGCGATTAACCGTACTTTCCCCTGTCCCAATATACGACTAATGTCCCAGTACACCTTTGAATCCTCCAAAGCCATAAACTTCGCCCACCTCCTACAAACTATTCCCTTCCTACACCAGTCAAGCGCTCCCAAGCCAGAGAACCTGGTTATTTATTAGTCGTGCTCCTCACGAGAACCGAGCTACTCAACGTCTGTTATACTTTCGGTTATTGTCTTCAGGGGCATACTTTCCCTCTTACCCTCGAAGCCCTCCTTGCACTTTTGCGCCACCGGTTGTAACTTCAGGACCATGACTCTGATTAATACTTCCTTCTCGCTCTTCACAGATACAGCTGCTGGGGGATGCTTACACGTCCATTCTACTCGTTATCGCGGCATTTCCCCTCTTTTTCTCTTTTTTTCTTCTGGGGGGATCTTCAATAAGCCCTTCAAAGTGCGTAGCAGGAGATATCTTCCTCTTGACATGTCCATCACATGACCGCCGAACCCATTATGCCCTACTGCTCCAAATGTCATGGCCTAAGGATAAGTCCTACGCAAACTTGACACTGATGCACTTTGACCCCATTCATGGCATCCGCGCTATTTACCTACTAAGCACTGGATAGTGAAATGGTTACGGGACATACTTACTTTATCTTCACTTTGCTGGAACTTTGACCTAAACATGCATTTTTCGTTCGTTCATTCTTTTATCATGCAATTTTTCGTTCGTTTAACGAAAAAATAAACTATATTTTACTACATTTGTCAAACCATTACACAATTCATTCACGTACAAACGCTACACAAAACAAAACCCCCTTTTTTTCCCACCTCAGAAAGAAAGGAATCAAACCTCTACCTCCAGCTCCCAAAGCTGGTGTTCTAGATTAAACTACCTTCTGACCACCTCCCTAAACCGCCCGAATCGCTCCCCGAGACAGCCCCCGAACAAGCTCCAACACCACAAACAAAGTCAACAATAACCCTCACCCCCCAATCAAAAACAATCCAACCCCCCATGAATAAAACAAGGAAGCACCACTAGAATCTAACCGAACCGATACCAACCCCCCACTATCAACCGTACCTCCATCCACCAAAATCTCAAACCCCACACTCACAACAAACCCAACCACAACAACCAACCCAATCCCTAACCCATACCCAACTACCCCTCAATCACCCCAAGACTCAGGGTAAGGATCCGCCGCCAACGAAACCGAATAAACGAACACCACCAACATCCCCCCCAAATACACTATAACTAATACCAATGACACAAAAGAAACCCCCAAACTAACCAATCACCCACAACCCGCAACCGACCCCACAACCAACCCTACAACCCCATAATATGGAGATGGATTAGATGCAACCGCCAGCCCCCCCAAAACAAAACATAAACTCAGAAAAAAAACAAACTTCATCATAAGTTCCTACTTGGCCTCTAACCAAGACCTACGGCCCGAAAAACCACCGTTGTCAAAAATTCAACTACAGGAACCTCACCCCTCTTTTATCTTGACTATTTCTTCACCCAACACTAAACCACCCCCCCCTTCCCCCCCACGTACTTTTCCAGTACTTTTAGGGTATGTATTTCTTTGCATTACCTTATTTACCCCATCATACATTACACTAATGTAGGATATTCCACATAACACCCAACTTCACAACCCCCCTAACTCAAACATTTATTCCCATGAGATAATGTTCGGACCGATACACCTCCAGCGACATTCCTATTCCAAGTACCCTTGAGCCCAAATGATCCTACCTACAGCACAACCGCAAGCGTTCCATGAGTTCGACCAGCGATTAACCGTACTTTCCCCTGTCCCAATATACGACTAATGTCCCAGTACACCTTTGAATCCTCCAAAGCCATAAACTTCGCCCACCTCCTACAAACTATTCCCTTCCTACACCAGTCAAGCGCTCCCAAGCCAGAGAACCTGGTTATTTATTAGTCGTGCTCCTCACGAGAACCGAGCTACTCAACGTCTGTTATACTTTCGGTTATTGTCTTCAGGGGCATACTTTCCCTCTTACCCTCGAAGCCCTCCTTGCACTTTTGCGCCACCGGTTGTAACTTCAGGACCATGACTCTGATTAATACTTCCTTCTCGCTCTTCACAGATACAGCTGCTGGGGGATGCTTACACGTCCATTCTACTCGTTATCGCGGCATTTCCCCTCTTTTTCTCTTTTTTTCTTCTGGGGGGATCTTCAATAAGCCCTTCAAAGTGCGTAGCAGGAGATATCTTCCTCTTGACATGTCCATCACATGACCGCCGAACCCATTATGCCCTACTGCTCCAAATGTCATGGCCTAAGGATAAGTCCTACGCAAACTTGACACTGATGCACTTTGACCCCATTCATGGCATCCGCGCTATTTACCTACTAAGCACTGGATAGTGAAATGGTTACGGGACATACTTACTTTATCTTCACTTTGCTGGAACTTTGACCTAAACATGCATTTTTCGTTCGTTCATTCTTTTATCATGCAATTTTTCGTTCGTTTAACGAAAAAATAAACTATATTTTACTACATTTGTCAAACCATTACACAATTCATTCACGTACACAAAACAAACAAAACAAACAAAACAAACAAAACAAACAAAACAAACAAAACAAACAAAACAAACAAAACAAACAAAACAAACAAAACAAACAAAACAAACAAAACAAACAAAACAAACAAAACAAACAAAACAAACAAAACAAACAAAACAAACAAAACAAACAAAACAAACAAAACAAACAAAACAAACAAAACAAACAAAACAAACAAAACAAACAAAACAAACAAAACAAACAAAACAAACAAAACAAACAAAACAAACAAAACAAACAAAACAAAAACAAAACAAAAACAAAACAAAAACAAAACAAAAACAAAACAAAAACAAAACAAAAACAAAACAAAAACAAAACAAAAACAAAACAAAAACAAAACAAAAACAAAACAAAAACAAAACAAAAAACGTCCTTGTAGCTTAAACAAAGCATGACACTGAAGATGTCAAGACGGATGCCACTCGCACCCAGGGACA